CTTCCGTCAATCCCTGATCAATGAATCTACAAAATCCCTCAAATTGTATCTGACTAAATCCAGGTATTGTAGACATTCCCTCATTTCCATCCCGGAGCATTTTGAGTTTCCCATTTATAAAAAAATCCCATTCATTTTCCAAGGTTCATTCTTCATCGAACCATATGGACCGATCTAGTAATGATGTGGATTGATCTAGCAATGATGGAATCATATTCTGTTTACTGAATCACATGAAATTTTACCCAACTACATATCATAGATGGAATGTATGAAATACGTATGAGCGGAGAAATAAAGAGATTTTTCTACTTAAAATAAGATTTGTTTGCAACAGATACAAATTGAAATGAATTAATAAAACATTCCTGGAAACAAAATTATGACGCTTAAACTTATGGAGTCTTATATAGAATATCAAAAGTGATCCAATTTCTACCTATTACTATGATATTAGGATCTGCTGATTAGGTACCAGATAAAGTAAATGGATTCAGTATTTGATCTGTTCTCTATGAATGAGATAAAGACAGAAAGGAACCTTATAGAGTTTACCTTTTTTTTTTTTTTTAGGGCTTAACTTTTTTCGCGGATTCAGTTGTTCAAAAATGATTCGCAGAAAAGAGAGGCTTTTTTACCCATTTGTTAGTCGAATTCGTGGAATACGATTGAAGTGCACAAAAGGGGTTGTATTTATTAAGCACACGAAGACCATCTGCATATCGCTTATCCCAGTTCGACTTGGGGTAACGTGGGCCGTACTATTACTATATCATAATTTCTATTTGCTATTCAATAATATTCAATTGAAAATTGAAGCGCGCTAATTAACTTAATTCCCTGGGGGAATATCATATATAAATAAGATCCCGGATTTGGTAGATCTGTGTAACGATTTCTGTTCGGGGGTTTACATATACACATAATTGTTGTTATACTTGAAATTGAAAAGGATTCATTTTTTTTTATTGATACTGATTAGTTGTGTATCAATTGCATTTTCTTATGCCATTAAGGAAACAAAAATGAGGATCCAAGAACTTTTCATGAATTAACAGCCAATAAGTTAATGGGTCCCGTTTTATTTGTGCTGAATTTTTTATTGTATTGTGTGACTCAAAAATTTTTTCTTTCAATAGAAAACGGGAGGGTTTTAGTTTTAGGCGGTGTGTGTTTTGATATACTATACAATTAATAGAAGGATCCGGCTCCAATCAAAAAAGGAAGGATTTTTTTTCGTTTAGGTTTATTGGGAAAGAAATAAGGAAAATGGGATTCAAGATGCAAATACAATAAAAAAAGGAAAGGGGTTTAAGTAATAACCTACCAAAAAAGGAATATTTCCAGTTATTTTTATAATTTTGGCGGCATGGCCGAGTGGTAAGGCGGGGGACTGCAAATCCTTTTTCCCCAGTTCAAATCCGGGTGTCGCCTGATCAATAAAAAAACTCGAAACCCCTTTGCTTGCTTATGCTTATATAAATAGCCGAATCCTAGCATAAGCAGAGGAAAAGGACTCGAACTTCCAATACTCGCTTGATTTTAAGAAGTTGGAGGTTAAAAGACTGTCAATCTTTGCGCCTGGGATTCCAGGGAGGATTTTAGTATAGGAAGGGCTAGGCTATCAAGACTTCCATAATGTCTAATGGCCGAAATTATATAGTTGAGTGGGGAATTGGTAGTTGTGGTAAGGGGTGGAAGATGCTTTGTATACAGACTCACGAGAATTTATGAGTGCTCAGACATTCAGGATTGGATGAATAATTGGCTTCTTTTCTTTTATAGATTTTATAGAATAAAAATAAAGAATAAAAGTTGAAAAAAAAACTTCTTTATTCGGTAACATCCAAGCAAGAATGTAATAGAAAGTCTCCCGAGTGTCTTTGTGAAATACTCGGGAGGCCATAAGGATTAGATCAAACAGTAGATAGAGATATGGGATAGATAGTGATCTATCTTGATTGTATATTGTTATGCTTTTTTATTATGAAGGGTAACAAAAGAAACAAAACAATAGGTCTTACTATTCCTCCATTTTCCATTAATAGCATTCCCTCGATAATTACAAGAAAGTAACTGTGTATCTTGCTTGTACTTAATGCTTCCAAATTCTACCAGAAATCATATATGAACTTGTTATAGGTGGAGTTATTGGATTGGTTCATCAATAGCCTTCGTTCAGAATCCCTTTTTGACTCTGTGCCATTGATTACATTAGTATTAGTGATCAATAATGGAAGAGTTTCTTCATATTCATAGAGATAGGAGACATAATTCACATGGATATAGTAAGTCTTGCTTGGGCTGCTTTAATGGTAGTCTTTACATTTTCCCTTTCACTCGTAGTATGGGGAAGAAGTGGACTCTAGGGTCATTACTAATTTACTTGAGTTGAGTAATAAAACTGTATCAATAATTTAAGTTTCATAGATTGTTCTGCAAAGCGTTTTTAAAGAAAAATATCTTCATTTCAAAATTATAAGGGAATCCGGTTAAGGTA